AATTTTTTTCTAGAATCCCTAAAATTTGTTTGACATCTTCTATGCGAAAATGCTCCATTTTCAGAAGATCTTCTTGGCTGTTATTCAAAAGGTCCAATAATGTATATATATTCGACCTTTTGAGGCAATTATAGATCCTGGGAGGTAATTCTGATTGGTCAATAAAAATCGATTTCAACGCCATTCTTTTTTTATTTTTTGTTAGTTTAGCCAATTTATCATAAAAGGTAAAAGGGGGTAAAGGAACCATGTGTTGATTGTCCTCTAAATTTAAATTTTCTTCATTGGTATGTAAAAATGGAATCAATAAATCAATCAAATTCCGGGAGGCTTCGTGAAGTGCTTCTTTAGGAGTTAAACTTCCATTTGTCCATATTTCGAGAAATAGTATTTCTTTGTTACCATTTTCATAAGAATGAATACTATGATTCGCATTTCGAACAGGCATGAATACAGGATCTATAGGATAACTTCCATCTTGAAAGGTATTTGGCGCTTTTATAAGATATCCGCGATTCTTCTCTATTTGTAATCCAATAACCAACTCAATGGGTTCTGTCAAGCAAGCTATATGCTGTGTATTATCGACGATTTCTACATAAGGCGGTAAGAGGATATCTTGAGCAGTTACATATCCAGGGCCCCTGACACAAATAGACGCCTCACAAGTTCCATAGAGATTACTTCTCAATACGATTTCTTTCAAATTCATTAAAATTTCATGTACTGATTCTTGAATACCCATTATGGTAGAATATTCGTGAGATATTTTCTCAGATTTTGCGCGTGTTATACATGTTCCTTCGATTTCTCCAAGCAAAGCTCTTCGCATCGCAATGCCTATTGTGTCTGCTTGACCTTTCATAAGCGGAGACAGAATAAAGCGCCCATAAAAAAGACGCTTACTGTCTGCTGCTGATTCAACACACTTCCACTGTAGTGTCCGAGTAGATACTGCTATTTTCTCTCGAACCATAATAATATTATTTGATCAGATCATTGAATCATTTATTTCTCTTGTTTCTCTTGCTAGTGAAATATCTTCTATTTTGATTTCTACACACGCCGTTTCTTCGGGGGTCTACAGCCATTATGTGGCATAGGAGTTACATCCCGTACGAAAGTTAATAGTATACCACTTCTGCGAATAGCTCGTAATGCTGCGTCTCTTCCGAGACCGGGACCTTTAATCATGACTTCTGCTCGTTGCATACCTTGATCTACTACTGCACGAATAGCATTTGCCGCTGCGGTTTGAGCAGCAAATGGCGTCCCTCTTCTTGTACCTCGGAAGCCACAAGTACCGGCGGAGGACCAAGAAACGACACGCCCCCGTACATCTGTAACAGTCACAATGGTATTATTGAAACTTGCTTGAATATGAATAACCCCCTTTGGTATTTTACGTGTACTCTTACGTGAACCAATACGTCCACGTGAACTCTTTTTCGGTATAGCTTTTGCCATATTTTATCATCTCATAAATTTGAGTCAGAGATATATGGATATATCCATTTCAGGTCAAAACAGATCCCCTATTTGTATATCAGGTCTTTAACGAGTCTGATTATCCTTGTCTTTGTTTATGTCTTGGGTTGGAACAAATTACTATAATTCGTCCCCGACGACGGATTAGTCGACATTTTTCACAAATTTTACGAACGGAAGCTCTTATTTTCATATTTGTCACTCCTTACTTTAATTTTGAATCCACTTCTTGTAAGAAAATAAGTTTCTTGAAATTTTCAATTTCAAATCGTATTCCTACGAAATAAATAGTGAAGTTGAAAAAACACCTAATCTTTCGAATCTTTGTTGCGGAGTCGATAAATTATACGACCTCTGGTTGAATCATAACGACTTACTTCAATTTTGACTCTATCTCCTGGCAGTATCCGTATAAAACTACGTCGGATCTTTCCTGAAACATGACCTAAAATAATATCTTCATTATCTAAACGAACTCGGAACATGCCGTTGGGAAGCGATTCAGTAATTAAACCTTCATGAATCCATTTTTGTTCTTTCATTCCAGGTAAAACCCCCTTGAAGTATCAACTAGTGGAGGAAGAACCCTATTAGACAACCCACCTCTTCTCTTTTCTTTTTCACAAAAAAGAAGTTTCATATTCAATTTGGATATTAGAAAGATTACCATATATAACACAAAATTTCTCCGCCTATTCTTTCTAGTCGAGCCTCTCGGTCTGTCATTATACCCCGAGAGGTAGAAAGAATTACAACGCCCATCCCGCCTAAAATTCTAGGAATTCTTTGATAGTTAGAATAGATTCGTAGCCCGGGCTTACTGATCCGTTTTAAATTTAAAAGATTTCTATAAGTACTTTTCCTGTTTCTTCTATGTCGTAGGGTTAAAACCAAAAAAGATTTGTTGTTTTCTCGATGTTTTCTCACGTTTTCGATAAAACCCTCGCGTAAAAGTATTTTAACAATACTTTGGCTGATATTAGTAGATGCTACTCGAACCACGCTTTTTCTA